AGAATTATTACGTGGAAGTGCTAGTGTGGGCCAGTCCACTTTGACTCGTTTTTATAGTTTACATACTTTTGTATTACCTCTTCTTACTGCCGTATTTATGTTAATGCACTTTCCAATGATACGTAAGCAAGGTATCTCGGGTCCTTTATAGAAAAGGCAGATCATAGATATTTGTAATTTATCATATCGGGGAGGGACAAGAGTCTTTCATTGCTACAAATATGGATTGTTTAAAAATAAGGCATGTTATTTGGATACTTCTATTCAACTCTGAAGTATTTTTTATTTGATACGAATAGAATAGTTGAAGTATATTTTCCTAAACAGAGGATGGATTATGGGAGTGTGTGACTTGAACTATTGATTGGCCCGTGCAGATATATGATTTTATCCGCCACATTGGAATTCACAACCCAATGTGTCTCCGCATCCAACCATCACATCACGTCAATCCCTTTATATAGCATAGGATAATAGGATAGGCCGGTTCGCTTGAGGAGAATATTTTCTATGATCATACCCGAATCTTGTCATGCATGAAGAGGCTCCGTAAGATCCCTATAATAAGTGATGTGGAATGATCCAATGTTCTATTTATTCACTTTGTTTGATTTTTTTTTTTAGTAATTTTTATTAGAATTAATTTGATAGTATAATTGGATAGTAATCTTAGTAAGTTTTTATAGTATGTAGATGCATTCATTTCCTCTGCATCAACCCTGATCTATGATACTATCGGAGTTAAATAAGGGATCTAAGGAAGAACAAGGGCTAAGATTTTATTAGTAACAAGTAAAAATTTTGTATTTTTGTATGTAATACAATCAAGATATTGTGGGGATAAATACTAATCAAAAGACATGAGACAATCCAAAAAGCACTTGATCATGATCTAATTTGTAAGCCGACTTGGATATTGAGCATTTCCTTGTTGCCAGAACTTAATTCTTTGCAATGAATAATGAATCGTTGAAACTTGGGGAAATGTAATTTTATAAATCTTTTCTTACATAGAATCATTCTACATTATCTATGTAGATATGTATGAAATATAGATCTTCTATGGACCTATTTATGTTCTATGAATCTATTTCTGTGATTCTTTTGATTCTTGCTCGAGCCGGATGATAAAAAATTATCATGTCCGGTTCCTTTGGGGGATGGATCCACAAGAATTCACCTATCCAAATAACAAAGAAACCTGATTTGAATGATCCTGTATTAAGAGCTAAATTGGCTAAAGGGATGGGCCATAATTATTATGGAGAACCTGCATGGCCCAATGATCTTTTATATATTTTTCCAGTAGTAATTCTAGGCACTATTGCATGTAATGTGGGCTTAGCAGTTCTAGAGCCGTCAATGATCGGTGAACCGGCGGATCCGTTTGCAACTCCGTTGGAAATATTACCCGAATGGTACTTCTTTCCCGTATTTCAAATACTTCGCACAGTACCCAATAAATTATTGGGTGTTCTTTTAATGGTTTCAGTACCAATAGGATTATTGACAGTACCTTTTTTGGAGAATGTCAATAAATTCCAAAATCCATTTCGTCGTCCAGTAGCCACAACAGTCTTTTTGATCGGTACCGCAGTAGCTCTTTGGTTAGGGATTGGAGCAACTTTACCTATTGAGAAATCCTTAACTTTAGGTCTTTTTCAAATTGATTAAACCGTTAAATAACACAACATAGATATCTAAGGAAGATCCAGAAGGGGATCTTCCTTAGATACATCAATCTTTTTATGATCTATTCTGCAAATATATGGACTGTGTCGGAGATTCAAAACTTATTCTATTTTTTTTTCTTTCTAAAAAAAAAGAAAAAATGAAAAGAATCCAATGGATTTAAAATTATAACTTTTTCTTAAGTAAATTTATTGCAAAATGCTTCTGTACAGTGCTCAATATCTGTTTTACATCTTCTGTGCGAAAATATTCCATTTTCATAAGATCTTCTTGACTGTGACTCAAAAGGTCCAATAATGTATGTATATTGGATCTTTTGAGACAATTATAGGTCCTGGAAGACAATTCTGATTGGTCAATAAAAATACATGTCAATGGAATTCCTTTTTTGTTTTTCTTAAGATTAGTGAATTTGTCTTGAAAGGAAAAAAGGGGTAGATTCCATCTGTTTTCATTTTCCTTGAAATTCATGTCCTCTTCCTCTGCATGTAGAAAAGGAATCAATAAATCAATCAAATTACGAGAAGCTTCATAAAGTGCTTCTTTAGGAGTTAAACTTCCATTCGTCCATATTTCTATAAAGAGTATCTCTTGTTTTTCATTCCCATTCCCATAAGAATGAATACTATGATTCGCATTTCGAACAGGCATAGATACAATATCTATAGGATAACTTCCATCGTGAGAGTCATTTGTGGATTTCATACGATATCCGCGATCTCTCTTGATTTGTAATTGAATACACAAATCAATTGGTTCTGTCAGGTTAGCTATATGCTGTGTCGTGTCAACTATTTCTACAGAAGGTGGTGAGATGATATCTTGAGCTGTTATGTATTTGGGACCCCTGACGCAAATGGATGCGTTCCTAACTCCATAAAGATTACTTCTCAATACAATCTCTTTCAAATTGAGTAAAATCTCATGTACTGATTCTTCAATACCTGCTATCGTAGAATATTCATGCAGCACATTTTCAGATGTTGCACGCGTGATACATGTTCCTTCTATTTCTCCAAGTAAAGCCCTTCGCATGGCAATACCTATGGTATCGGCTTGACCTTTCATAAGCGGGGACATAACGAAACGACCATAATAAAGACGCTTGCTGTCTACTCTTGATTCAACACATTTCCACTGTAGTGTTCGAGTGGATCCTACTACGTCTTCTCGAACCATACTCTTATTTTTCTTTTATTTATAATTATTGGATCAGAATCATTGAATCATTTATTTTTCTTGGAATCTCTTGAATTCTTATTTCTACACACGTCTTTTTTTAGGGGGGCGACATCCATTATGCGGCATGGGTGTTACATCACGTACGAAACTTAATAGTATCCCATTTCTACGAATGGCTCGTAATGCCGCATCTCTTCCGAGACCTGGACCTTTTATCATAACTTCTGCTCGTTGCATACCCTGATCAACTAATGTACGAATAGCATTAAATGTCGCTGCTTGAGCAGCATAGGGTGTTCCTTTTCTTGTGCCTCTGAATCCAGAAGTACCTGCGGAAGCCCAAGAAACCACCCGACCTCGTACGTCTGTAATAGTTACAATAGTATTATTGAAACTCGCTTGAACATGAATAACTCCTTTTGGTATTCTACGTTCATTCTTATTTGAACCAATACGTGCATTCTTACGTAAACTAATTTTTGCTATAGGTTTTGTCATATTTTATTAGGTTATATTTATAAGAATAAAAGAAAAAAGAATCATAAATCTACAGAAAGAGATGACCATTTCATATGAAAACGAATCCTTTCTTATTTCTTTTTACATGTACATGGATTTTCTTTTCAAAAGAAAAATGAAAAAGTTCTTTACCCCTGTCTCTGTTTATGTCTCGGATTGGAACAAATAACTATAATTCGCCCCCGCCTACGAATCAAGCGACATTTTTCACAAATTTTACGAACAGAAGCCCTTATCTTCATATTTATCATTCCTTACTTTCATTCTAAATCTTACTTTCATTCTAAATCTCTTTTTTTTTTGAAAACAAAAATCAGTTTATTGCATTTTTGAACTTTGAATTATATCTCTACGAAAAGGATGTTTAAAAGAATGATCTAATCGTTCGAATCTTTTTTGCGAAGTCTATAAATTATACGTCCCCTGGTTGAATCATAACGACTCATTTCGATTTTGACTCTATCTCCGGGTAGTATACGTATAAAACTGCGCCGGATTCTCCCTGAAATATAACCTAGAATTAGATCTTCATTATCTAATCGAACTCGGAACATACCGTTGGGTAGTGATTCAGTAATTAAACCCTCATGAATCAATTTCTGTTCTTTCATTCCAGGGAACCCCCTTTAAGTATTAACTAATAGAGGAAGAGTTCTATAATTAACTTCTCCTCTCTATTTTACAAATAGTAAGTTCAAGAGAAATTTAGGGTATCCTAGGAGAATTACCATATATAACACAAAATTTCTCCTCCAATTTTTTCTAATCGAGCTTCTCGATCTGTTATTATACCTCGAGAAGTAGAAAGGATTACAATTCCCATTCCACCTAAAATCTTAGGAATTTGTTGATAGTTGGAATATATTCGTAGACCAGGTCGGCTGATACGCTTTAAATTTATTTTCTTACCTTTCCTAGTCTTTCTATGTCGTAAGGTTGAAACCAAGAAATTTTTTTGACTTTCTTGATGTTTTCGAACGTTTTCAATAAAACCTTCTCGTAAAAGTATTTTCACAATGTTTTTAGTGATATTAGTAGATACTATTTTAACTCTTCCCTTTTGATCTATGTCAGCATTTCTTATAGAAGTTATTATATCGGCAATAATGTCCCTACCCATGACGAACTATAGTTATTGGTGCCCCCTAATTTTGATATAGTCAACATGCTTCTTTTTTGTTTTATTTTTTATTGAATTCTTTTTTTTTTATTATTCTAGATTCTCAAAAATTATTAGAAATTTCAAATATATACATGAGACACACACAATCTATTAATCGGATCTATTTCAGATATTCTAATATTCTATTCTATATATAGATAGAAAGATAGGATATATCCTATTTTCATCTATAAGACTTCGGGTGCTAATGAAACGATTTTAGGAAAATTCAACTGTCGCAATTCTCGAGCAATTGCACCAAAAATTCGAGTTCCTTTTGGATTTCCTTCTTGATCAATGATAACCGCTGCATTGTCATCATATCGTATTATCATGCCGTTGTCACGTTTGAGTTCTTTACATGTGCGTACAATCACAGCTCTAATTATTTCTGATCTTTCTAAAGGCATATTGGGCACTGCTTCTTTGATTACAGCAACAATAACATCGCCAAGATGAGCATATCGGTGATTACCAGTTCCTATGATTCGAATACACATTAATTTTTGAGCTCCACTGTTATCCGCTACATTCAAAAGGGTCTGAGGTTGAATCATATCATTTTTATTTTAATCTCTTATTTCAAGATAATGGAAAAAAGAAATATTGTCTGTCCAGAGATAAAGAAATCCGTAGTTGTTTTTTTATTCTTAATACTCCTTCTTATTTTACTTTTGTTTACCTATCCTGAAATAACAAATTGAGTTCGTATAGGCATTTTGCATGCAGCTATTTCCATAGCAGCTTTGGCTACAGCTTCAGATACTCCACTCATTTCATAAATTATTCGGCCCGGTTTAACAACGGATACCCAATATTCGGGGGATCCTTTGCCCGAACCCATACGTGTTTCTGTAGGTCTTACAGTAACAGGTTTGTCGGGAAAGATACGTACCCATATCTTTCCACCACGACGCGCATATCGTGTCATTGCTCTTCGCCCTGCTTCTATTTGTCTAGCTGTGATCCAAGCAGGTTCAAGTGCCTGAAGAGCGTATCTGCCAAAACAAATATGATTGCCTCGGCAAGATATTCCCTTCATTCTACCTCTATGTTGTTTACGAAATCTGGTTCTTTTAGGGTTATAGTTGATGGTTGTTTCTGAATTCCATCTCTACTGCAGAGCCGGACATGAGAATTTCTTCTCATCCAGCTCCTCGCGAATGAAATGATTCAATAAAATTACATAATTACATATTACATAGAAATATGTATTTTATTCTATCAAAAGACAAAAGAAAGAATATACTAATTTTTTTATATTGAATTTGTTACATAGGTAGGCTGTATATATAACTAGATAACTAGGCGTGTTTTTTTATATTATATATATAGATATATAGATAAAAAGAATGCTTCTTTCTTTTAGCAAAATCTCTAAAGTCTTTTTCTTTACCTATATTTAATCACGCCAATAGTCATCCAATAAATGAAATAATAAATGAAATAAAAATAAAGAAAGGTTTCGCGGGCGAATATTAACTCTTTTCTCCTTCATTTTTAGGGTCAATTCATGACCATTCAGAAGAAATCCATTTTTTCTTGGTTCATTCCGCCATCCTACCCAATGAATCCTTAGGATTGATTCGTTTTCAAGAAAATCCTATGTAATCACAGGTTCCATCGTTCCCATAACTTCTCTATTAATAATTAGGCCTGAACTCTGCAATGGAGCTCTCAACAGAATCTGTTATTTGTTTCCGAGTCAATCTCCTCAGTTTTTCTTAACCCGAAGCTCAATTAAATTTTTATCTATTTTCTATTATTTAGATTCTTTATTTTTCTATCTTAATTACATACTTACATATATAATAGACTATATTATCCATATTGATTAGATTCTTTATATTATTATTTTATTATATTTTTATTGTATATTAAGTATATTAATGTTGATGCTTTATAACACTGCCTTTTTTTATGGGATAATTCTTCATAAACCATACATATGGGAATCATATATCATTTAATATTATTTAGATCTTTATTCTCTCTTTCTATCACCCTTCCTTTTTCCACATCCCTTTTTTTTTTCACAATTCAGAATCAGATTTCTTTTTTATGAAAAGGATTTCAGTTGCTACAACTATATGATTGATTCAGTCATATAGTAACTGTTTCTTGGGATCTCGACAATACGAAGCAATAAGTTGGTTATGAGTTTTGAGTTTCTTTAGTTTTGATAGTTATTAAGTTTATAGTAAGTTTATAGTGTGGTCAACCTATTTTTCTTTTCAGTCTCAATTCTCAATTCTAAAGAAAAAACTAACGAGTCACACACTGAGCATAGCAATTATACTAAAATTTAAATAAAAGGTAAATCAAATTTTTATTAAACCTTATAGAATTCTAATTGTTCGTTTTTCTTTGATTAAGAAAAAAAATAAGAAAATATTTTCTAAATTTTCTCTATTGATGAGCATAATGGCGAGATAAAGAAAGTTCCATTATTCTTATTTTCTTATTCTTGATTTACAAATATCCAAATTTTGATACCTAAGATTCCATAGATAGTTCTAACTGTATGGGAACAGTGATCAATTTTAGCGCGAATTGTTTGTAGGGGAACCCTGCCTTCTCTGATCCATTCGACACGTGCAATCTCTTTTCCGTCGATACGTCCTGCAATTTGCACTTGAATTCCTTTTGTACCGGTTTGTTCAGTTAATTCAATAGCTTTTTTCATTGCCTTTCGAAATGAGACTCTATTTTTTAATTGTAAAGCTATATATTCTGCGAGAATATTAGGTTGTCCATAAGGTTTTTCAATTCTTGTGATAGCAATGTTGAGTCTCCGGTTTACAGAATGAAACTCTTTTTGTACATTCATCTGTAATTCTTCGACTCCCCGTGTTCGTCCTTCTATTAAGAAATTGGGAAATCCAATATAGATTATGACCTGAATCAAATCTATTCTTTTTTGAATTACTATATAAGCAATTCCT